TTCAGGAAGTGCAGCTTCTAACAGAAACATAGGCGAGAAGTCAAGGGGAGGACTGAAAGTTGACTCGACCCTTCATCATGGGTGACGTGGACGCAACTATAATCAGAGCCGGGGGAAGTCCGCTATTTGATTAGTAGAAAGCAGCAGTACCGCCAGCTCCATAGCATAATGTGGCTAGACATACTAATTATCGGAACATGGAACCTTAGCGATCTTCTTTAGTTACGAATATCTATGTGTCCAGAATGAGCCTCCGGGAGCTATTGAGTCAATAGTCGAAAGGAGCGTTAGGATAGGAGTGACTACGAGACCAAGTAGTGAACGAAAGAGAGATCTACTAAGATGATACCGAAAGCGGAGTCCAAAGGGTGCTAGTAGAAAACCTGCTCTCATTCCCACCTCTCAATCAAGAGGAAAAGGATTGAATCGCCCTCTCTTTCAACAAAAGGTACGCTAGAAGTGTGACCCTCTCCCACTCATCGACATCCCTTTGTTTGACGATTCAAGAGTCCCATTTCTCTGATTTCAGTCGAGTCATTTCATTATTTTCTTATCTTTGAAGTGATCCCCCTTCCTTTCTTAGCTCCGAGTCTAATTGAGAATGTCCACTTGCGGTCAATCCTCTGCCTACTTCGTGCCATTCCTTTGATTCAGGCCAGCTCGACCCCACCATGACCGGAACTTGGCCCCATAATGATCACTACGACGCGATCACACCTGATTCTGTTGTATTCATGACACGATCAAGAACAGCACCAGAAGCGTTAGCCGCTGTAGCTAAGTTCGGCGGTCCTCTGTTTTCCAATTCTATGCCGCATTCCTACGTCCATTTACCCCTGCCTTTTTGATTACTATTCTCTGAGTAACAATAAAGAGAAAGGCGCTTCTTAGTTAACCTACTATGGATGCCCGTAGCTCCTTTGTATTGTATATGTATAGCTGCTGCTTCGCTCAGCTCCAACGACTGATCAAGCAATGCAGACAACACATAAATGTGATCAATCGCGTTTCAAGTGGATTCACCCACCACAGAAAGGGATTTACGTGTGATTCTATTCAAGAAATATGCAAGCCCAACGCGAGAGGTGATACGGTAAAGAAAAAGGATCTGAAGAGTGATCCTTTGCGATTAGAGGCTCCCTATATAGAATGTCAAGATAGTGTCAAGGCCTTCTCTATTGTGGTCTAGCCAAGTTGGTAAGGCGCCTATTGACCCATGGACTATCCCGATAGACCAATACCATACTATATGTTGGAATTGAATCAATCCATCCCGAGCCAACTAGTCATATATCATAGTCAAGACGTACCGAACCCAGGTCATGAAAAGGAAAAGGGACAGCCCTTTGGTGGTGTGCCGGTCATTGGTTTGGGAGATATTAGAGAATTCAATGATGCTTTCAATATCGTATTAGGAACGATTCGACTGAACTCTCTTTTGACTCTTGCGTCGTAGCAGACTCACTTCAGGGAGAATTCACGGAAACAAGAGCTGGGCGGAGCCGGAATGCCTCTACTACAAGATTCATCTCTTCTTTCAGTCGAGATGCGGAGGTTCAAAGATCTCGTTCTCTAACCTACGTAGATGCCGACGATGACCTTTCCATAATCAAAGCAAGCATCAAGTGGGACCTTTCTTTCTCTATCATAGAAGAGTGGGATCTTAACCCCCAAACATTCCTCCAAGGTACACTAAAAGGAGAGGTTCCAAGATCTCAGCTGAAAGGTGGGAGTCGGTCAAAGCAGTGAGGTGGTTTTATGTGACAAATTGAAGACCCGGGGGACCCCTTTTGCGAAGTCTTGGGCCGGTCAACTGAAAGAAAGATGTTTACAAAAAGCCACTTGACTCAGCCTTCCCACTTTAGGGTTGGGATCTACGACTACGAAGGGGGGTGGAATATCCATACCGGCCACTAACCAATAGCCTAATCTCGAAAAGCTCACGCATCTAATATTGCAACTGCTCTTACGCGTAGCTCACATATCTAATATTGCAACTGCTCACACATCTAATGTTGAAGAAGACCAAACGAGCCTCCCTTTCTGATTATGCTTCGGCTGCCCCTTTTATGGTCAATTACGATCTTGTCCAATCGCACGAAAGCGCGAACAAAAGGACGTTGGTGATAGCGAGATGGTCATATTCCCGTCCCATTGACTCACCAGGTGATGGAGTCTAGTTAAGAACACTTGCGCGGTTGACCGACCCCAAGGAGAGCCAGGCTATTCTTGAGAAAGAAATCCCATCTAAAGAATATCTCAGTAATCGAACAAATCTGACTAATCTCACAAATGGTAGAAATCCGAGAAATCTATATATATATATATAATAGAGAAATCCAAGAATGAATATCTTAAAGAAAGAATGACAAAATGATCGATCGTATCGGGTATATCGAGCAGTGGGGTTTGGCTTCGGACTGGCCAGCCTAACTGCTCTTGCTTTTCCCATGCCACTTTCGCGATCTCGTGATTCCAGTTGCGCGGTTTGGCCAAGAATGTTTTACACAAAGAAACTTTGGCAGTGGGTGAACAATGAAGTCAGCAAAGCCTTCCTTTTTCTAAGTCTAGAAAGGGAGAAGGGAAAGACCTCCGTTCACGATCAACTGAACAAACCGTTGGGTGAACAGGCGCAGGTGAGGCTACCTACATAAGGCAGGATCAAAGATCATTCGTCCAATGCACGCTACCTGAACGTGAGATCCGAATCCTTCCACATTGAATCTGAGTCCTGGAATCACTGATTTCATGGTATTGATCTTTCGGGTCAAACTTCGCAGAGACAGCTACCGTGTTCTAGGCCCCTCTTCTATCTTTCAATGGTCCCCGGAGACGTATGAAACCCGGATGGCCTCCGTATCGGTCCTAGGGTCGGTCCTGTAAAACACAAATCGTATCAGTAAACAAAGCAAAGCTTCAGTTCTAGCTGCATCGAACATTGGGGGGGGTAGGTAAAGAAAGAAGTGAGATTCCGTCGTCGGCCAGTTCTCCTAACAAGTGAGTATGGAATCCAATGGAAACCCGTGGAGCCAGATGGAAGCCAGATGGTCGGTGATGCAAGAGCCGAAGGCAAGGATATGTCAATAGCTCAGAAAAAGCCCTTCCATAAGCAGTCGAAATTGTGCGATGAGTCCCATTCGTCCACATATTCATCTATATAGAATAGAAGAGAGAGGAGATGGATTTTTAGACTTTCTCATTATAGAAGGAGGCGGATGGGAGAAGGTTTCCGTCCTTAAGAAAAGGGTTGGGGCAGGACTTCATGACATTATGCTAGGCCGGCCGGTTTTGTTATTCAATGCGGTGAGCACAAAAAGCGGAAAGCTCATAGTTCACTATTTCAATAGTCTCAATGGTTGGTGAATCCACGTCAACTGGGGTCAAGGACCGTAGGTCAAGGTTCTCTGGTCTTTGATTTGATGTCGTGGGAGCTAACCATCACCAATCTACGCCCCGGATCAACCAATGCTGCTGTTGGGTGCGAGAACCCCGGCAGCCCTTCTTCACCCTACAAAGTACCCGTTCGGGCTGGCATTCCTACGATTACAGGGAATTAGACTCCGACAAAGGGTTCGGTCTTGCTTATGCATCCGTCTCCGTTTCAGACTCAGTAGCCGGGGGTTGAGCACCATCGATCGTTGGTTTATTAGAGTATTGGGCTTCATCGTCCTATGCTAGAAGTGGGCACTACTCTCCTATGTATGGTACGAATCGATTGGAGATGGTACGAATAGAGGTACTGGCAGCAGGATTAGGTGTAATGGGGCGACCTCATGGTGATCGTACAGGGCCATGGGACAGAATACGAAGAAGAAAGCCGAGCCGTGGGATGCGAGACCTTCGGCTACCTTTTGGAGCAGCAAGATCAGTCTTTCCCATTTCTCAGTCAGAAAGAAGGGAGGAATGAGAGAACCCATAGAAGAAAGAAGAGTGGTCGAAGACCAACTTCAATTCTTCTCGAATTGGGCAAGATGGATTCTGGTATCGCGCTAATAGTTAAGACCTACAAGAGTCTTTTCCATTGGATTTCGAAGAAAAAGACGTAAGAAAGACGACTAGCGTGGATTCGCATCACATCAGCCACATGGCTTTCATCTAAACGACAATTTCCAATATATGCTAGAGAAAGTAACACACATGATTTGAGTGACATCCGTCATATCATTATGATGCCGCCCCGCCATGTCATTATGTTTTCATCACTATCAAAACACTAAATCAAGGGCTTAGTGAGTTGAGTGGGAGGAGGAGTCGCTTACGCTTCCATTTCCCGCTGCAGGAGAAGAAGAGTGGTGGGCTGCGCTCGCGCAAGAGGAGTTCTCAATCTGAGTCAGACTAGAGTGAAAGGAGAAGTAAGAAGAGAGATAGTTGGGTCCTTCAATGGTTCTGATTCTCTTGATTAACCACAGAAAGATTAGCCACAGAAAGACTGATCGACGGTACGGACAAGCAGTTATACGCTTCCCAATGACGCGTTCGCTACCATTTAGTACTCCGAATCCACCACCCGAAAAAGAAGGAGGTCGACCCATAGATCCCAACATTACTGCTGCTTTACTTAACCAAATAGCCGCCCATGGCCAGGAATCGAGATGCTTTTGGTACAAGTCCCATCTTTTCTCTCTTGTTTGTACCCGCCGGTAACGTCCTTCTTTCTTCATCGAGAAATGTGTGAAAAGGTGATAGACGTAGGATTTGTTTATTCAATAGCAAGAGATTGGTTTGATGGTTCCATGCTCTCGACTATCTATTGGTTTACTGGTGCCTTACTTTCCTTTGTTTAGAAGAAGCTTGACTCCATCTTTTGCTGGGCCAATGGAAGATCTGGTTAGCCCCGGTTTGACAGTTCGACAGTTTGATTCATAGATAGAATTCTCCAGATATCTTTCTGATTGGTGAAACAAGAGGGCTGCTAAGACCCCTATGGATGCTGTGGTAGACCCCTTCCCTCTTTTCTTGTTCCTTAGTTCTTAACCTTGTTACAGCGAGAGCTTAGATTAGAGAACACTTCAGCAGCCTGAAATCCTAACTCCTCTGACCCCTGGTTGATAACTAATGATCCCTCCCGCCCACGACCTATACGAGAGAGGCTAGAGAGAGTCCAATAGGGGCAACTAGGTAGGAATATTTCATACTTCTTCTTTCAGTCTACTCCTCGTACCCCTATTTCTTGTGCAAAGTCCTACGGACGAATCGGCCTACTCGAACGTGAGCCGTCTGTTCCCTCCGATCATGGAGTTGATGGTAATAGTGTAAAAAGCCAAACCTCCTGTAAGTGCCATATCGCATGATAGATCTTCTTCCCGGCCATCCGAAGCACCCTGAGTTCGGGTCTTATTTCCAGGTTGTTGGATTGGTTGAACCAACGACTCTCTCCATAACAATCAGAATGATCATCTGTCTTTTCTAGCCTATGGGATCTGAATAGAAGTGAAAAGTTCCTTGTTGCCTCCTTGCAGTCGGGCTTACGGCCTCTCTCCATAAGACCAATAACAAGAAAAACAACAAGACTGGTTCTCGCTGGTATTAGGTTTCCTATGGTTTCATAATACTGGTTAGAAGATATCTCTGTGTTTTCTCCCCGCCTATCATGGGTGCGGTCAGTTTCAAATCAATGAAAAGAAGAAAGATTCCCATGCATTGGACTTCGTCACAGATGTCAGTGACTTTTCGATTCAGCAAGAAAGGGGTTTTTCTCGACACGAGGTGGGTCTGTAAGCAGCTATGGTTCCCCAAAAGTAATCCTCTGATTATATACGTATGATCGAGTCCTTTCCGATGAAGGAGATTCTAGAGAATGAAACACATGGGACCTAGTTGCTCGCGGGCTGATGCCCACGCTCCTAGCCCACAAACCTAAGCTGCGGCTCCTAGTAGTGGTGGCTCATCGCCCCTTCACTCGAGTCTTTCTTCAACTGAGCATTTGGTTCTTTGACTTTCGGTCTACTTCGTCCCTTTCTTTTGCAAAACAAAGAATTGGTCCCTCCTCGAAAGCCATTACAAAACATCGACGGAAGGGATAACTACCAACTCCCAGTCCTATCAGGTGGGAAATTCACTAAAAAAGTGTGAATTGCCTCTCTATTTCTGGCTAACTAGCAGCAGAGGAAAGAGTCGTTTAGGATCCTTAATCAGCGGTAGGAGTCTAGCCGGTTCGTACACCCTGAGGTTGGGTTCAGCCAATGACATTCGTTTTGTTGCCTCAGTTGTGTTTTTTAAGATCCGTGGATCCCTCTCATCTTGCCGAGTGAAAGCCCAAGTCTAAGTACGGGTCTCAATTCCCAGTGCCATGTAACCCCAAATCATAGTTCGTCTCGCCCAATGGAAAAGTGAGTAGGCTCATTTCCGCCAGTCACGGATCTGCATGCCAAAGCGAGCGACTCTTTGTGCGGGAGCTGTGATTAGCCTATTGGTCCTCGCGCCCTAGGGCAACCAAGGCTCTTCCGAGTCATGTTTTTGCTTTAGCGCTTCCTCTCCTCTCAGTTGACTGACGTTGGTACCTCTCGCAACAAATGCTCGAGTTGCTAAAGCACCTAGATCCAATCGCCCGCAGGGCACTAGAGATCCCACTCAAGCTTTTACACCGATGTATCGTACTCTCTCGACCAGGTCATCATAAGATGCGAAATCTTTCCAAAGTGTTAGATCCACAAGGTTCAGGCGCGCTCCAACTAACTAAGAGCCAATAGCTAGTTAGGCTAGGGCGCAATGGCTTTCTCTGCATAATAGGGGCTTGCTTCCTCTGCCCAACCTGAGGAACAAAAGAATACTTCTCATTGCTATTAGTTTGCTTACAGTCCTGGGAATACCAGTGAGAAGATATCTTGATTCTAGCGATAAGACTTAGAACTTCTATTCACTTGCTTTCAGTTTCAGAATATTCGTGCTAACTTCCATAGTAAGGTAAGAATTATGATCTCTATTTCGTTGCCTACGGGTGACTAATAAGAATAATAAGGTGCTGCTCGCTTTCTCTCAGCCACTAGTGGCTTATGTGGTGGTCGACATTCCTACGCGCTCCTCCTTGCCCCCCTACTTCAGAATCCAAAGGTCAACTTTGGCTGTTGTCGTGACGCTTTGGTTACGAAGGTTACCGCGGGGTCTAGGTTTCTGGATGGAGTCAGTCAGCGAAAGTCCTCAATCAATATCAAGAAGATGTCGTGACCGCTTAGACTTGGTGGTTAGACTTGGTGGATTTTGTCAGAAAAGGAAGTTGGTTTCGGGGATTCATTGATTAGTAGACCTCTGGTGCTAGTAAGGTCGGAACCGTGGTCGTCCGTCTCTTCTATAGTTGGCCGGCCATCTCTGAGATTGATCAGCCAGCTGGGTTGTTTTGGACATTCCTTTCTATTGAAAAGGAGTCAGCTGTCTGCGCGAGTCACCTTCTTTTAGGCTCCGCTGAACGACACGGCATTCTCGTTCAAATAAAGAGGCCGTAGTACTTGTGATGGTTCCCAAGGATCCAATATGACCACTTAGGTCTACGTTGCCGCGAGATATGGAAGCGGGCGGTCTATTTGAATGTGAAGTTCGGCCCGTTTGGTGTCGTAGGGGAGGGATTAACCTTTCTAACGCATATTCAGTCGTACCGGCATGGCCCCACTGATTTGTTTTCGATCGAAGCATCAAGCAGCGCAACCCGGTTCTACTTGACTAAGCCCCGTGCTCGTCCAAGGAGGGAGTTTGCTTTACCCAACTTACTTTTTGATTTTTGATAAGAAGGCTCGTTGAGACCCGACATTCTTTCGAATGAAGAATGAAGAGTGCCCCAGCAAGCGCCTACTCAATTCTAAATCAAAAAGCGTGACTTTACTCGTGACTTTACTAAAGAAGCAAGAAACTTTCGCCCTTTTGAAAGACTCGCGCTAGTCGTTTTTTGTCTTCCACGACTATTTTTGAGTTGGTAAAGACCCACCCCTAGTTTCAGTCAGAATGAGTCCCCGAGACCCCGGGACATTGGCTTCCGCCAACAGTGGACTGTTAAGGATCGCATCCCGCGCATATTCTACATTATAGCCTGCAACTGATTCAGCTTCCGCTTCTGGGAGATCAAACGGAGCTCGATTAGTTTCTGCTAGACGAGAAATAAGGAACATAACCAATACAGGGAAGAGGGGAATACCAAACCATATCTGCTTTTGCGCCATGACAATCTCACTCGAATTACGGGGACCTACACATATTAGTACAGTATACCGGGGTGTCCCCGGCCAGAACCACACGTGCAAGTTTCCCTGCATGCGGCTCGTCCGTGCTTTCCGTAACGTAAGTGACTCAGCATGAGAGAAGGGGGCTGCACACTCTCGTGTTCATTGTCCGAGTGAGTAGGCAGCACCTACTTGTCATAGACTACTTGAAGAGGCTGCTTCCTTTTTGGCGTCCGCCTTTATTCATCTATACTAAAGTCACACACGACCCAATTACCCGTAGGGCCCTCCACGAGTGACTTCGCCCCTCTCCTTAGCAGTCGAGTCATTTCATGCCTCTCGTTTCACTCGAGATCTTTCTTCGTCTCCTTTCAGTCATTCTTTGAACCTTTCAGTCGAGTTCCGTTGGACCTCTTTAGATAAGAAGCAAAACGCGCTATCACCTACAGCCCTTTCCTCTGCCGGGGACTTCCATGAAATGAAAACGGGCGGCATCGTTGTATGCTCGACATTTGTTGCCCTGGTTTCTATCCCCGACTCCGTCGTATGGCCGATCTGTCACCCAACCTACTTAACCAACCTAAAGTCAAAACCCTGTCTCGGAATGACCCTTATGGCACAGCTTAGTCAGTTATTCTCGCAGTTCAGATAAGATTCGGACCGAACTGAAAGCATGGTGCTTGCCTCCTCCCTCGTCCATTCGTTGCGTTGGGTGATCCCTTGCTCTCACGTTCGAGTGTTTTCTCGTCGTTTAGGCCGGTGAGTGAGATTTCTGCTCATTGCAGTCACGTCCGGGGTTCTTCGCACCTGGATAGTACCAGGACCCTTGTGCCCCGGCCCTTGATCAGATAAAGCTGCCCGCCCGAAGCCCGACCTATGACCCACAAAATGAGCCTTGCGACGAGACGCGGACATTACCCATGCTGCGGTTCCCTCCGGTCCGTTCCCGGGTTGGGTTAGGGGAAGATCCGAGCTCACGAAGTGAGCAGATACAAACGTGCTCACAAGGCGCACAATAAGAATAAGACCAATAGAGACTTCATAAGAGACCATTTGAGCTGCAGATCGTAATGCTCCTAGAAAGGCATATTTCGAATATAGAGGAGTTCAAGTTACCAACAATCAACTCGTTCCCTTCTATGAACCGTACGAGCACGTTCTCTCTCATACCCCACCGCGCTTACGGCTCTACACCCCAACCCTACTTGCTCGAATTACTCGGTCCTCCCTTTCTATTCCTCGGTAAGCGGGCCGTGGGTTTTCTTATGGGCTCGTTGAGACCTTTTTCCATTTTAGGTGAACGAGGGTTACCGGCTCTACGATCTTGCAAGGCACTACAGTAGAGCTGGCCTTAAATCGCCACTTTCTCAATCGAAAATGTTGTGAAGATTCTCGCCTTTCTTTATGTAATTTCAGGATTGATTTTCTTTGATCGATGGAATTGAAGAGAAGAGAGCAGCATCTATTGACCGAACCCTAGGACCCACACTTTCATAAGAATGCCGCTATTGTACTAGAAAGAAAAGACGAACAAAAGTCTTTGGCAAACCAAACCCCCGGGCCCGCGATTGTTGGTATTGATGGTATAGTCCTGCCATTCATCCATATACTGATTTATGAACATGGAGGCACTTTCAACTAGTTACATATTGTTGGTCCTGGCTTTCCAACTACATATTGTTGGTATTGATAGCCCGACCGGCCATAACATCACGCCATAGAAAAAAGAACAAGGTCTCGATAAAGAAAGAACGACATCACGCACGTAACGAGCCTTCGTTTTCGTCTGTGTATCCGCATGGTTCACCTGCACCTCATGGCCTGCACCCCCGGATTTCCTCGTATCCCATCCC